GGCTGTTCAAACAGGTACAGGTAAACTAAATGGGGTTCCTGTAGCCGTTGGGGTTATGGATTTTCAGTTTATGGGGGGTAGTATGGGCTCTGTAGTGGGTGAGAAAATAACACGTTTGATAGAGTCTGCTACTAATCAATTTGTACCCCTTATTCTAGTGTGTGCTTCCGGAGGAGCACGTATGCAAGAAGGAAGTTTGAGCTTGATGCAAATGGCTAAAATATCCTCTGCTTTATATGATTATCAATCAAATAAAAAGTTATTCTATGTAGCAATCCTTACATCTCCTACTACGGGCGGGGTGACAGCTAGTTTTGGTATGTTGGGGGATATCATTATTGCCGAACCCGACGCCTACATTGCATTTGCTGGTAAAAGAGTAATTGAACAAACATTGAATAAGACAGTACCTGAGGGTTCACAAGTAGCTGAATATTTATTCCAAAAGGGCTTATTTGATCCTATCGTACCACGTAATCTTTTAAAGGGAGTTCTGAATGAATTATTTCAACTCCATGCTTTATTTTGAATGAAAATTAAAGTAGAAACGTATGAGTCCTCATTTATTTTGAAATTAATTCTACATTTTATAAATTATAAAAAAAAAAATTTCTAAATAAAATAGACCAATAAGAAAAATAACTAAAATAATAAATGAAGTGGATGATCATATATTATCTTTCATATAGAAAGATGAATAAACCTATTTTTTATTTCCATTCGATTTATTATATGCTTACTATAATAGATTATATATTAGTATTTTTACTCCCTATTATATTTATTCCTTAGTATATATATTATATCTAAGTCTATATAATATACTCTTCTATTTTATATGTCCGTGCATATATATTCAATACTCACTTAAGTATAATTATACTAGTATAATGATATATGAAGTATAAAATATCTTTATAACGGGTATAAATATTAAATCGAGGTAACTATTCTATGACAACTATCAGCAACTTACCCGCTTTTTTTGTGCCTTTAGTGGGCTTAGTATTTCCGGCAATTGCTATGGTTTCTTTATCTCTTCATGTTCAAAAAAACAAGATTTTTTAGATCTTATGGGGTTAAATCTTCTTTTTTCTATCTTTTTTTTTAACTTAGGCTTACTTAGAGCATAACACAAAAAGCTATTTAATAGAATGCGCAGGTTCCTACGAGTAGAAGCTCATATGCATAAACATCATATATGAGTAAATGACTTATAGCTATTTGAAAATAAAAAATTGGTAAGATTTCTGAAACATAAAGTAAATATATCCACATGTCTGGGGATATATATAATCATATACGTACATATGGGATGTTATTTTTTAGTTTAACTCTAAGCAAGTTATGAATTACTCCTAAAACTTCACATGATAATAGTGCTAGTTGATGAGGGTTACTTCGGCAACAAAAAAATTAAAGTCAAATTTATTGGGGTTATGTTACCTCCCAATTCCAATACAATGCAAGTAGGTCTAGTTATAGTATGAGTTGGCGATCAGACTGGATATGGATAGAACTTATAGCGGGGTCTCGAAAACTAAGTAATTTCTGCTGGGCTTTTATCCTTTTTTTAGGTTCATTAGGGTTTTTATTGGTTGGAATTTCTAGTTATTTTGATAGGTTTTTTATACCGTTATTTCCCTCTCAGCAAATCCTTTTTTTTCCACAAGGAATCGTGATGTCTTTCTATGGCATTGCAGGTCTTTTTATTAGTTCATATTTATGGTGCACAATTGCGTGGAATGTGGGTAGCGGTTATGATCGATTCGATATAAAAGAAGGAATAGTGTGTATTTTTCGTTGGGGCTTCCCTGGAAAAAATCGGCGGATTCTCCTGCAATTCCCTATGAAAGACATTCAATCCATCAGAATGGAAGTTAAAGAGGTTTTTTTTTCTCGTCCTATACTTTATATCGAAATCAGAGGCCAGGGGCGCATTCCCTTGACTCGGATCGATGAGAATTTTTCTCTACGAGAAATTGAACAGAAAGCCGCTGAATTGGCCTATTTCTTGCGTGTACCAATTGAAGTTTTTTGAAAAAAGTAAAAACTTTCTTATTCTTAGCAAAAGGTAAATAAAAAAGGATAACTCAAGAATTTCCCTTTTTTCTATAACAAAACTTAATATAAGTTTATGACAAACTCTGATTAGAACAAAAAAAGTAAATGTACACGACACAACGAAAAAATTTAGAAAAAATTTTTGTCCATAAATTCTTTCTAAATTCAAGGACCGAACACTGTACCTAATCACAAATAAAAAAACTAGGGATATAAACTTGAGACTTGTAATGTAATAGAACTAATAGAGTACACGAATGAGCCAAATTCATTTCAAAATTTACAAACGGGCAAATGGCAAAAAAGAAAGCTTTTATTTCTCTTCTATATCTTGTATCTATAGTATTTTTGCCTTGGTGGCTCTCATTTACATTTAACAAAAGTATGGAATCTTGGGTTAATAATTGCTGGAATACTGGGCCCTCCGAAAATTTTTTGAATGATATTGAAGAAAAGATTATTATAAAAAAATTCATAGAATTAGAGGAACTTTCCCTCTTCGACGAAATCCTAAAGGACTACACGCAAGGGCGTTTAGAAAAGCTTCATGCTGGAGTCTACAAAGAAACGATCCAATTGATCAAGGTGCACAATGAGAGTCGTATACATACGATTTTACATTTCTCAACAAATATAATATATTTTCTTATTCTAAGTGTTTATTCTATTCTAGGTAATGAATACCTTATTTTTCTTAACTCTTGTCTTCAAGAATTTTTATATAATTTAAGCGACACAATAAAAGCTTTTTTTATTCTTTTATTAACCGATTTATGCATAGGATTCCATTCGCCCCATGGTTGGGAACTAATAATTGGATCTATCTACAGAGATTTTGGATTTGATCATTATAATCAAATTATATCTGGTGTTGTTTCTACTTTTCCAGTTATTTTAGATACAATTTTTAAATATTTAATTTTTCATTATTTAAATCGCGTATCTCCGTCACTTGTAGTGATTTATCATTCAATGAATGATTGAAAAAGGATAGAATGGTTTAATTATAATGTTTATTACGTTGTACATAAGTAAAAGAGTAAAAAATATACTTATTCTTTCTAGCCACCCCGGGTGGGTCCATCAATATTCCACCCAAATGAAAAAATTTCACTAAATAGCAGAATCGTGGATAAGTCACTAGTATAGTTCTTTATCTAATTTTATTGTATAAATTTAGGGGATTAATGATTGGACCATGCAAACTAGAAATACTTTTTTTTGGATAAAGGAAGATATTATTCGATTTATTTCCGTATCGCTCATCATATATATAATAACTCGGGCACCCATTTCAAATGCGTATCCCATTTTTGCACAGCAGAGTTATGAAAATCCACGAGAAGCGACTGGTCGTATTGTATGTGCTAATTGCCATTTGGCGAACAAACCTGTGGATATTGAGGTTCCACAATCGGTCCTGCCCAATACTGTCTTTGAAGCAGTTGTTCGAATTCCTTATGATCCGCAATTGAAACAAGTTCTTGCTAATGGTAAAAAAGGGGCTTTGAATGTGGGGGCTGTTCTTATTTTACCCGAAGGTTTTGAATTAGCCCCTCCCGATCGTATTTCCCCCGAGCTTAAAGAAAAGATGGGAAATCTGTCGTTTCAGAGCTATCGCCCCACTAAAAAAAATATTCTTGTGATAGGTCCTGTTCCTGGTCAAAAATATAGTGAAATCTCCTTTCCTATTCTTTCACCGGACCCCGCCACTAAGAAAGATGTTCACTTCTTAAAATATCCCATATACATAGGCGGAAACAGAGGAAGGGGTCAGATTTATCCCGATGGAAGCAAGAGTAACAATAATATTTATAACGCTACAGCCGCGGGTATAGTAAACAAAATCATACGAAAAGAAAAAGGGGGGTACGAAATAACCATAGTAGATGCATTGGATGGACGTCAAGTGGTTGATATTATCCCTCCAGGACCAGAACTTCTTATTTCCGAGGGTGAATCTATCAAACTGGATCAACCCTTAACGAGTAATCCTAATGTGGGTGGATTTGGTCAAGGGGATGCGGAAATAGTCCTTCAAGATACATTACGCGTACAAGGTCTTTTGCTATTCTTGGCATCTATTATTTTAGCACAAATATTTTTGGTTCTTAAAAAGAAACAGTTTGAAAAGGTTCAATTATCCGAAATGAATTTCTAGATACGCGGATTTATAAATACTAATTTATAAAAAGAACCTAATTATTTTTGGAAATTGTGTTATGTAATTCTGTATTACCAAAAACTTATGAAAAGCCTTTTGCTTGTTTATATTGTTTTTCTTTTATATTTTGGAAATTACTTGTACTAGTATTCTTTTTTCAATCAAACTAGAAGGGGTATGATTATGTCCCTATTTTCAGTCATAGACTGAATCAAATTAGATTAAACATATTATAAAAAAGCGGCAAATAAAAACTCAAGTAAAAAATGAAGGAGAAGAACAAGACATTCTAAAAGGGGTTATTTGTCTTCCGAGTCGTTGACACAAGATTAGGAATTTTACACAACCTTTTCTTGTGTCAAAATAAGAATTCGTCTGCACCTCGTTCCTCAAAGATTCCTGTTTGTAGTTACATTTTTTTGAGGTTTATTACTTAAAATAAGTAGTAGTGGTGGACAAACAAAAAATATAACAAAGTGGTCCATTTTTTTATCATTTATACGAAGAAAAGTCTGATTTTTACGAGCTCAACGGAACCCCCCAAAGAAAGAGGGGGTAGGTTCCGTTGAGTTCTTATGCTTTCCTGTCATGTCTACAAGTCAGTTCAGCTGATTTTTAGACTTATACTAAAGGGATGAGCCTAATCCCGAATATGAACCATAAAAGAAAATACCGATTAAACCGATCACAACAATACCAGTTACAGTACCTATTATCCAAAGAGGAATCCTTCCAGTAGTATCGGCCATTTGCCCTACTTTCCTCCACATTT